ACCTAATAAAAACGTAGTTCTCGTAATTGGAACATATCTTGTCAAACCGCCCATAAGGGCCATATTTTGACTTTTATCGGGCGAATATCCAACAAGGGGTTCCATTGAATGAATAATAGATCCGGATCCCAAAAACAATAATGCTTTAGAATAGGCATGAGTAATCGAATGAAATAAAGCAGCTCGATAAGAACCTAGCCCCAGGGCTAACATAATGTAGCCCAATTGAGACATTGTAGAATAGGCTAAACTTCTTTTAATGTCTCTTTGAGCAAGAGCTAAAGTAGCTCCTAATAATAGTGTTATTACACCTATCAAAGAAATTAAATTCATTATATAAGGTATGCCTGTGAAAAGAGGAAGAAGCCGAGCCACAAGAAAAATTCCCGCTGCTACCATAGTAGCAGCATGTATAAGAGCCGAAATAGGAGTAGGTCCCTCCATGGCATCAGGTAACCATACGTGAAGGGGAAATTGTGCGGATTTAGCAACTGCACCGAGGAATAATAGGGAGGCACACAGAGTAGTAAATAAAGAATTAACCTCATTATTATCAATCAACTTATTAAATGTTTCGAACAAATCCCGAAATTCAAAACTTCCTGTTATCCAATAAAAACTTAAGATTCCTAATAAAAAACCAAAATCCCCTACACGATTGGTTACAAAAGCTTTTTGGCAAGCACTTGCTGCAATTGGTCGTGTGAACCAAAAACCTATTAATAAATACGAACACATTCCTACTAATTCCCAAAAAATATAAATTTGTATCAAATTGGAACTAGTAACTAATCCCAACATTGAAGCATTGGAAAAACTCATATAAGAAAAAAATCTCAAATATCCTCGATCATGAGACATATAATTGTCACTATAAATAAGAACCATAATTCCAACAGTAGTGATTAATATTAACATTATAGAAGTAAGCGGATCAATAAAGTATCCAAACTCTAAGGAAAAATCATTATTGATGGTCCAAGACCATAGATATTGATAAATAAAACTTCCTTTTATTTGTTGAATAGACAGATTGGCCGAAAAAACCATAGCTATGCTTAGCAGTAAAACACTAGGAAAAGCCCACATACGACGAATATTTTTTGTTGCTGTTGGAAAAAATAGAAGTCCAAATCCTATTGACATAGTAACAGGGAGTGGAAGGAAAGGTATTATCCATGCATATTGATATGTATGTTCCATAATAAAGCAAATTTTAAATTCTTTTTTTATTAATTTAATTGTTTCCGATTCACCAACTCTTATCTATTTTGGAAGGAAGAAGAATAAAACAAATCAGTAAAAAAATTATGAAAAACTCAAATATTTTAATTCTTAATCGATCTGACTTTTGCCATATATTATTTATTGAATAATTCAAAAAGTTCCAATTCGTTTAATTGAATGATATGACCAAATGACTAGGTAAAACTTATTACCTGGTGATTCACTAAAGATAAATTTTTATTTAATTGAAATTAAGATAAAAAAAATATGAAATTTTTTATTATTCTACTGTTTTGATGATTTATAACCCTATAGTATAGTAAAAAAAGTTTCACCAACACCAGTAAAATACTTGGTTCAGATATGGACCCAGTACCTGCTAATAACAGAATTCAATAAAAAGAAACTTTATTATTATTATTATAGTTAAAATATTTTAAGTAAGTATCTAATTCATTGTGGAACTGATTGATTGAATTCCAATTCATTCAATAAGAAAACTTATGCTTATTATAAATGGAATCCTATAATGTTTCTTATTTGACATAGAACTGAAATAAGATATTACTAGATATTACTAAAATGACCTTTATCTGGTAATGGCTCGTTTTTAACAGACTAACTATAGTAGTTTTATTTAAAAAAAAATTATGGATAGTCGCCCTGAAATTGATCAATTTCATTAATAGAAAAAAAAAATGTCAAATTATTAAAAATTATAATAAAATTATATAAGGAGATGGGAGAAGAGTCTTAATACTTATTAAATGTGTTATAAAAATATCAGACTAAAATCAAATATGAGTTGGAAACTTTTTTGTTCTTTCTGAATAGCAATCAATTTCTTTTTAGTGGTAATAGATACCGTAAACATGGATTTAAATGGGGCTATAAAAAAAAAAAAAAAAATAACAAAACAATCAATACTAGTTTTTTTTATTTGAAGATTGTATATTTTATGTAATAGAGATACAAAAAATAAAAAACATAAAATAAACTAGAATAAGAAAAGATAATTCTCAAAGGATATTTTATTTTCTAGTAGAAAGAGATGAGATGTGCACAAAACAAATCAATACAAAAAACAAACAAAAAATATATATATATTTTTTGTTTGTTTTTTGTTATGTAGAAACTATTTCTATGTTATGAAAAGTGGTTATCTATGTAATAAGTTAAGTAAAGTATAGATAATAAATAATGAAAAAGGGCCAATCCTTTTTGAGCAATATATGTCTTTCACATCCAATGATAAAAATGACTAACTCTTTTTTTTTTTTAATGGCAGTTCCAAAAAAACGTACTTCTATGTCAAAAAAACGTATTCGTAAAAGTATTTGGAAGAAAAAAGGATATTTGGCTGCGCTAAAGGCTTTTTCTTTAGCTAAATCAGTATCCACAGGACATTCAAAAAGTTTTTTTGTGCGACAAACAAGTAATAAGGCCTTGGACTAATCTGAATTGACATAGTTCAAATAATTAACACTTTTATAAGTATAAGACGAATGAGTCGCATTAAATAAATTTGTGTTTTGTTTTAAATTCTTCAATTCAATATAAGTTAGAACTAACTGTTGTGGTATAAGAAGATTTTCTCTGTCTACTATAACTATATTGGTTTTAACCATTATTATTTTTTTATCTTTTTCTATTTTTTCTTTTAATTTAAATTAAAAGAAAAAATAGAAAAAGAAATTTTCTTTTACCTAATGGATTTTTTTTGTAAATCTTCCCATAAGTGTTATACAAGGAATACAGTTAGTAATACAATTTAACGATACCGAGTTAGTAATATATGTATATATTAAAAATGAAAAATGAAAATTTAATGAAAATTAAAATAAAATAATGAAATTTATAATTTCATTAAATTAAAAATGAAATTTTCATTAAATTTTAAATGAAATATTAAATAATTATAAATTATATTAAATAATAAATGAAATATTATAAATGAAATATTAAATAATAAATTAAACATTATAAATGAAATATAATATTAAATAATATTAATATTATTTAATAATAATAATATTATATATATAATATTATATATTTATTATAATATATATAATTATAATATATATAATAATTTTATATATTATAATATAATAATTTTATTTTTATAATATAAGAATTTTAAATATAAATATAAATATAAATATAAATATAATAATTAAATAGAATAATAATAATTATAATAATAAATTAAATTTAATTAATTATATTTTAATTATATTTTTAATTTAATGAAATACATAATATTAAATATGAAATATAATGTATATAATTTAATTAATATAATGTAAATATATAATGTAAATATAATGAAATGAATTTTCAATTTAAACAATATTACATTGAATCCTTGAATCTCGACGATTCAAGATGAATGAGCTATTATTATTTCAAGCAAGCCGCCATGGTGAAATCGGTAGACACGCTGCTCTTAGGAAGCAGTGCTAGAGCATCTCGGTTCGAGTCCGAGTGGCGGCATCCTCTAAAAATAACAACATTATAGATCCTATAATTTATTTAATTCCTGATTTGAATGTCTAATTGGACTCCTTCTTTTATGATATTTGTAACTTTAGAACATATATTAACTCATATCTCTTTTTCGATCATTTCAACTGTAATTACGATTCATTTGATGACCTTTTTAGTCCGCGAAATCGTAGGATTATGTGATTCGTCGGAAAAGGGGATGATAGCTACTTTTTTGTTGATAACAGGATTATTGGTTATTCGTTGGATTTATTCGGGACATTTCCCATTAAGTAATTTATACGAATCATTAATGTTCCTTTCGTGGAGTTTCGCTATAATTCATATGATTCCTAAAATAGGGAATCATAAAAATAAAAACGATTTAAGCGCAATAACCACACCAAGTGCTATTTTTACTCAAGGCTTTGCCACTTCGGGTCTTTCAACTGAAATGCATCAATCTGCAATATTAGTACCTGCTCTACGGTCCCATTGGTTAATCATGCATGTAAGTATGATGTTATTGAGTTATGCAGCTCTTTTAGTTGGATCTTTATTTTCAATTGCTCTTCTAGTCATTGCATTTCGAAAAAATGTCGAAATTTTTGGTAAAAACAATAATTTATTAATTAGGTCATTTTTCTTTCGTGAGATCAAATACTTGAATGAAAACAGAAATGTTTTACAAAACACTTCTTTTTCTTCTTTTAAAAATTATTACAAATATCAATTGATACAAAGATTGGATTATTGGAGTTCTCGTGTCATTAGTCTAGGATTTACTTTTTTAACTATAGGTATTCTCTCTGGAGCAGTATGGGCTAATGAGGCATGGGGATCCTATTGGAATTGGGACCCTAAAGAAACTTGGGCATTTATTACTTGGACCATATACGCAATTTATTCACATACTAGAACAACGCAAAGTTGGCAAGGGGCGAAGCCGGCAATTGCGGCTTCTATAGGATTTCTTATAATTTGGATATGCTATTTTGGGGTTAATCTATTAGGAATAGGACTACATAGTTATGGTTCATTCATATTAACTTAGATACTAACTTAGCATCTAATCGAATAAACTTATTGAAGAATAAATAAAAAAATCGTCCCACAGATAAAGAAAGTTTGTGTAAGTTTTTTGAGAACCATTTAACTTTTTGAGTTAAATGGTTCTCAAAAAAACTTGAGATGTAATGCATCCCATTACAATTCTAATTCACTTCCCATAATGACTTTCTGTTTTTTTTTATTCATGAAGACTATTTATCGTAATAATTAGATAG